CAAGAAAAAAAAAGTAAAAGATATTATAAAGCAAAATCAAAATCAAATTAGAGGGTTACTTTTTGTTCTAAAATCTCAAAAAAAAAAATGGATTCGATACAAATATTCGCTACAAATAAATAAAAAATAAATAAATAAACTAAAACTAAAAGAAGTGATCAACATAGAAATGATTTTCCAATTTTAGTCCGTAGCGATTTCCATAGTGATTTGATTCAAAGAAAGTTTCTTTGAATGAAGTTATACAACACAGTTCTTCTAATATAATATTAATTATTATTTTAATATTTCTTTAATATTTCAATTTAGTTTGTTCTTTTATAGTTGTCCAATTAATCTTTTGATTCGGAAATAGGATAGGTAGATTTTTATTTTTAGATGATGAGTTGATTTCTTTTTCTACTTAAATATCGCTCTTTTTTTTTTTGAGTGCTGTCTATAATCTATAATGATAATAATTGATAAATGATTAATAAATAAAAAACTTTCAATTGGTATTTTTGCTTATCTTCGTATCTTTCAAAAATTGAATTTAGGAAAGTATTTTACAAATATATGGATAAAAAAAATAGTTTATTTAGCTCCTTCATGCCCACTCTAACTAGTTATTTTGGTTTTCTGTTAGTAGCTTTAACTATAACTTTAGTTATATTTATTAGTCTGAACAAGATACGACTTATTTGAAATTAATTCAATGAGCAATTCATAAAAAAAAAAAATAGAATTTTTTTTTTTGCAGTATTCCATTTTCTAGTTCTTTACCGTGTCAATTTCCAATTCTTGGTTATTGAGATTTATGGGCAATATGGATTAATATTTAAGGATAGATATTACCTCCTTTTTTCTCTTTTCAAACAAATTGAAATGATTGAAGTTTTTCTATTTGGAATCGTCTTAGGTCTAATTCCTATTACTTTGGCTGGATTATTCGTAACTGCTTATTTACAATATAGACGTGGTGACCAGTTGGATCTTTGATTAATTAATACCCTTTTTTTTGACCTCCTCCTTTTTTTAATCCACAGGAGGTCAAATTAAGATTGCTGTTCAAGCTTTTCCCTAAAATTTTTGACTTAACAAAACAAGAATGGGCTCACGCTCTGTAGGATTTGAACCTACGACATTGGGTTTTGGAGACCCATGTTCTACCAAACTGAACTAAGAGCGCTTTTTTATTACAAATTTATTACAAAAAAGAAAGCTGTAAGTAAAAAGATTCTTTTTTTTTTTTTTTACTCCACTACATCTTGATCTTGAATGCCTATACTATCTCATATATAAACTATATTATATATTATTATATATAAATATTATTATATATAAATATATATAAATAGAATATATAAATATAATAAATAATATTATGATATAAAGCATATCATATTAATTTATGATTAGGTATGTCCAATTTTAATTGATCTCAATTGATCCCTTGTTATTGTATTGCTCAGAGGCGAAGTAATAAGTAGGGATGACAGGATTTGAACCCGTGACATTTTGTACCCAAAACAAACGCGCTACCAAGCTGCGCTACATCCCTTTCAATTGGTCTACAATGTCATTGTAGAGAATCCCTGTCTTGTTTTCCACATATTTATTTCATTTCATTTTCTCCATTGAGATACTGAGATACATAACTTATCTTTTCATTTCTTCTTTTTTTTTGTCTCATATCATATAACATATAATACATATAATAATAAACTTATATACATATGAAAAAAAATAGGAAATCCGCCTTAAATTTCGTGAATGCCCGGACGGAAAGAGACGTATTTTGTTCTTTTAAGAAAAGAAGAGGAAAATCTTATCTATCAAATTATTGTACATTTCTCAATTTGAATTAAGAATTACGCGTACAAAACAAATGCGAGTGTCCTTTAATTTAACTATATATATACATCTGATCATATATGTATTGCCGTTATGTATTACAATAAAGAATACAGAAGGAGAATTTTTTATGCGAGATCTAAAAACATATCTATCCGTAGCACCAGTAATAAGTACTCTATGGTTCGGGTCTTTAGCAGGTCTATTGATAGAGATCAATCGTTTTTTCCCGGATGCTTTGACATTCCCTTTTTTTTCATTCTAGTTATTAACACGGGGGGGGGTGAAGAAAATTAGAGACACAATTAAATATCTCTGACTACTACCCCCTTTTTTCTAATTCGAATAAGTTAGAAAAGAGAAAGAATAAAAGTGGCTTCAACCTCAGCCAAACACAGAACTGGGTTCAAGCTTTAAGTAAATTAAAAAGTAAATTTACTTTAATTAAATCTTTAATTAAATTAAGAGAACAGAAGTGGAAATGCGGTTAGGGCAACAGTATCATACAAGAAGTTGAAATAAAATAAAAAGACTGTACTTCTATTCTTTCTAATGTTCTATTCTTTCTAATGTAAATAGAATTTTTAATCATTGTATTACTTATTTTTACTTTTACTATATTGGTTGCAACAAAATCTTTCATAATTTGATTTCAAGTTAGTAACTTGTATTTTTTCCTTCTTTTCTTCTTCGTTTCGGATAGGAAAATAGAAGAGTTAAGTGAATAAAAACCAAAAGGAGGTTCATGGCCAATGGTAAAGACGTCCGAATAAGGGTTATTTTAGAATGTACTAGTTGTGTTCGAAAGAGTGTTAATAAGAAATCAATAGGCATTTCTAGATATATTACTCAAAAGAATCGACACAATAAGCCTAGTCGATTGGAGTTGAAAAAATTCTGTCCCTATTGTTACAAACATACAATTCACGGGGAGATAAAGAAATAGATGGAATCGATCAACTGCGTGTGACTTTTACAAGGAAGATGAAAAATGACATATTGACATATCATATATTAGCATATCATATGTTAATATATATATTTAAATAGAAATAAGCAAAATCCTATTTCTTAATTCGAAATCATTAGCATTTTTGATCCGATCAAAGGAAATAGGATTCTCGAAAAAAAAAGGAATAAAATAAACAAGCCATGGATAAATCCAAGCGACTTTTTCTTAAGCCCAAGCGATCTCTTCGTAGGCGTCTGCCCCCGATTGGATCGGGGGATCGAATTGATTATAGAAACATGAGTTTAATTAGTCGATTTATTAGTGAACAAGGAAAAATATTATCTAGACGGGTGAATAGATTGACTTTAAAACAACAACGATTAATTACTATTGCTATAAAACAAGCTCGTATTTTATCTTCATTACCCTTTCTTAATAATGAAAGACAATTTGAAAAAAACGAGTTGGTCGCTAGAACTACGGGTCTTAGAACCAGAAAAAAATAGGCTTACTCTTCAATTGAATCAAAATTTCAATCCGAACTCAAACGTCGGTTGATTTTTTGTTCGATAAAAATCCAGGAATCCGGATTTGATTGTCGTGTCGTAAAAAAAAAGAATTGGGGAAAAGTAAAAAAATAAATATTTTTTTATTGAATGTTTTTGTTCAGTTTGACTACTTGATCATATTATGTATTATGATCATATTTTATTATACTTATTTCTATTCTACCTTCCCGGAATTTATTTTCCAAGCAATTCCATGTCAAAGTCAAACATTCCGAAGGATTCTTTCCAATCTCCTTATTTTATCATGTCATTGGAAATCAGATAAAGGCAATTCCTATTTAATATAGCTAGCTGTGCAAGTATTTTACGATTAAGAAGCAACTGTCTCTTGTACAGATTGTTTATTAATCTACTATAACTACAGGATACTTCGTTCTCGCGAATTGCTGCATTTATACGAGTCACCCATAAACACCGAAAATTTCTTTTGTGCCTATCTCTATCCCGATAGGCCGAAAACAAAGCTTTTATTTTTTGTTGAATCATAGTTCGAGTAAGTCTTGAATGAGCCCCACGAAAGCTTGATGTGAATAAACGAATTTTTGTTCTACGTCTCCGAGCTACATATCCTCGTCTAATTCTGGTCATTGAATAAACGAAACTTTGGTAAATAACTAATTGATTTCCTTTCTTTCAGTTATTCTTTTTCCCTTTTCTAGACTAACAAAACGGATTATTCCAATGTATAAAATAATAATTCCAACGGCTTTTGCTACTCTAACCTTCCCAACCACTATTTTTTCTTTTTTTTCTAAGCATTTCGCCTTGAAATAAGAAATCTTATTGGTACTAGGTATCAAACAAAAATATAGTAAATAAAAATAAGTAGTAAATAGAAATGGATAAATAAATAGTGGGTTCCATCGTTTCTATGGTTATTTCTTAAACGGCGAGGTCCTCTCTATACACCGGAGCTCCTTACTTGATCGAATCAATGCTATTGTTAACTTGTACAGTTTACACTTTTGGGCTCTACCCATGAATTCCCCAGTAGTAGGTCTTTCACAACGAGATCCGTTTTTACAGTAACGGTATTTAATTATGTGGATTAGCTGATTAGCTGACCTTGTTAGTCCGTTCTTGCAAGAGTAGAGGCATCCATTTTCGGTTTTTTAATTTAAATAAGATTTGCCCTGCTTAACAGATAATCATTTGCTACCAATAGGGAATTCTTTCGCATTTTTAATTGAAAATTGAGGTAATTGAATTTGCACCAATAGAAACCATAAATTTGATACACAATAGAAGCATATTCTAGATCTTTTTTTTCGTTTAAGAGAGTGAAGGGGAGTCTTCCATTCTATCCTATTCATCGGTACTGATCACGGATAGTGGAAAAATTCTTTCTTTTGTCCCAACCCACAATCTGAAATCTGAACGAGTCGCACATACACCCTAGTACATGTCCCTCGGCGCTGAGGGCATCCCCCGAGAGCGGGGGATTTGGTGACATTTCTGATTGGCTGTCTTGTGTTTCTAATAAGTTGTTTAATAGTTGGCATGTTGAATCGTATGCATAATGGGCTGGTTTAGATCGATCCTAACCGGATGATTATGAATTTTTTCTATATTCATATTCTATTTTAATATTTTATTAAAATATTAAAATAGAATATGAAACCTCGGTAAGAAACTAAAATCTCAAATCGCGATTTATGTGAAATTCCTGCTATTTTTTATGCAACTGCTACAAGATCAACAATTCCATGAACTTGGGCTTCTGCTGCTGACATAAAAACATCCCTTTCCATGTCTTCAGATACAACCCATAAGGGTTTGCCTGTTCTTTGTGCATAAACCCTTGTGAGGATTTCGCGCAGTTTCAGTAGTTCTTCCGCTTCCAGGACAAATTCTCCTATTTGTGCTTCATAAAAAGCAGCTATAGGTTGATGGATCATTACCCTGATGATATAAGATAATAATAGAATTGAACAACCGTACAGGCATTGCTTGCGCATTGCATACGGCTCTACAAGAGAATTCACTTTTACCGAAGAAAAATAGAGAGTCTACAAAGCCTCGGTCGGTAAATGATACAATGACCACCCTTTCCTTGGGAGGAATTAATAAAAACAAAATACTATGGTGGTTCCGTTGCTTTATTTCATCGGTGATTTAGCAATCCCAAAGTTTCTTTTTTTTTTTTATTGAAAAAAAATGAAAAAAAAAACGAATATAATCTTTTTTTTGTCCTCTTTCATAATTCATAATAATATAAATAGCATTAAGAACCTTCTGGTGTGAAAACAAAAAACAAAAAAAAAGTTTGTGACACTGAAATAGGCTCCCGATAAATAAGATAAAATCGGAACTGCCCTTAATATCTCATACTACTCTTTCAATACATAATCTAATGTTAAAACGAAATAAAAAAAAATTTCTTATATTGAATTCGAAATGCCATGCTATTATTACTTAATATTCATATTTCATATGGCGAAGGCATAGCTTTCTTTTTTCTTTGAATTCTTTGAAATAAAATAAAAACTCATTGGCGCCAAGCGTGAGGGAATGCTAGACGTTTGGTAATTTTTCCTCCGACCAGAATAAAAGATCCCATTGAAGCGGCTAATCCCATGCATACTGTTTGTACATCTGGTCGCACAAATTGCATAGTATCATAAATAGCTATTCCGGGTATTACCCATCCGCCAGGAGAGTTGATAAACAAATACAAATCTTTGATCTCACTTTCTGTACTGAGATATACCATAAGACCGATAAGTTGATTCGAGATCTCACTATCAATATCTTGACCTAAAAAAAGTAATCTTTCTCGATAAAGTCGGTTGATTAGGATCAAATTCTATCCCTTAGGAACCGTACATGCACCTTTTAATGCATACGGTTCATCAAAAATTGCGAAAAAAAGAATCAATATGTAGATCCCATTTAACGAATAACGAAGGGGTTTTTCCTCCATTTTTCAAGAAAGTTTCAAGAAAGATGGTTTTTTTACCCGTTTACCTATAAATAATATAAATAAAAAATAAAAAAATAAAAAAAATTCATTAAACTTATCAAACTAACTTCTCATTGATGTATTCTTTCATCGGGATCCAATTCAAATCACGATAACATTCTCTTGTTCCTGAGTGGGCTTCTTTAATTCTTTTAGGTTTGTGCTCTACTCCGAGTAAAGATCTGCCCGATTTGGATTTGCACATATAGGGCAAATGCCCCCAATACCATTTCTTTTTGCTACAACTTCCTTTTTTTCAATTCATTTCACGTCTTCCACAAAATATTTGACGTATTTATCAAATTATTCGATTGATTATGATTTGTAGTTTGAAATTACTCCAATTTATATTTATAAAATATATAAATAGAATATGATACAAATAGTAATCATGGATATAGTACTAATGGGGTTTTTCTAAGCGGAGCCTGGATACTTCATTTTATTGTTCCAAACAAGCTAACCATAAATTATTCTAATTGATAATATTAATCTGAATACCTCCAAAGCATAGATCTAATTGCACTTTATTGCCACTTCACGCTCTAATTTTGGGATGATTTAATCAATCCTTCTTTGGTGAAATAGAGGATATCTCGATCGGGGTAGAGAACGGGGAAATCCCATAATGACCCAATGTCTCTGACAAGTCGCACTATACGTCAATCCAATTTGAACTATCCTCTCCGGGATTTCGAAAAGGGACTTTTGGAACACCAATAGGCATTAAATGAAATAAAAAAAAAATGAAGTACTCTATTTCACTTTGATGTGAAAGCGTAACAATGAATTTATTGTCTTTATAATATTATATGAATTTATTGTTTTAATAATATTATATTGGATATTTGCTTTTATTTTATTATTTTTTCTATTTTCTTTATTTTTTTGTTTTATTTTATTTGTTATTTGCGCGGATTCGATAAGTTCATAACATAAAAAAAAAAAAGAAGACAAAATGAATAAAGTAAAATTCTTACGAATAGGCTCTTTGAATGATGAACAAATCCGTATGCATTCGCTGGAGTCAACCTCCCATTGCGTATTGGTACTTATCTGGTATAGAATAGATCTGCTTCTCTTTGTTCCTACAAACAGAATTGTGACATTCTGACTAAAATACTAAAAAAAAAAATGGAATCCTTTCTCCGAGATAATCCACTGAAAAAAGGGAGGTCCATAACATAGTTTTTTCCAGTGCAATAAAGTTACATAGTGTCTATCTTTCGTTGATTAAGGGGGTATTCCATGGGTTTGCCTTGGTATCGTGTTCATACCGTCGTATTGAATGATCCCGGTCGTTTGCTGGCTGTCCATATAATGCATACAGCTTTGGTTGCTGGTTGGGCCGGCTCGATGGCTCTCTATGAATTAGCAGTTTTTGATCCTTCTGACCCCGTTCTCGATCCAATGTGGAGACAAGGTATGTTCGTTATACCCTTCATGACTCGTTTAGGAATAACCAATTCATGGGGTGGTTGGAGTATTACAGGAGGAACTATAACGAATCCGGGTATTTGGAGTTATGAAGGTGTGGCTGGGGCGCATATTGTGTTTTCTGGCTTGTGCTTCTTGGCAGCTATCTGGCATTGGGTGTATTGGGATCTAGAAATATTTTGTGATGAACGTACAGGAAAACCTTCTTTAGATTTGCCCAAGATCTTTGGAATTCATTTATTTCTCTCAGGAGTGGCTTGTTTTGGGTTTGGTGCTTTTCATGTAACAGGATTGTATGGTCCTGGAATATGGGTGTCTGATCCTTATGGGCTAACCGGAAAAGTACAATCCGTAAATCCAGCATGGGGTGTGGAAGGTTTTGATCCTTTTGTTCCGGGAGGAATAGCCTCTCATCATATTGCAGCAGGAACATTGGGCATATTAGCGGGCCTATTCCATCTTAGTGTCCGCCCGCCCCAACGTCTATACAAAGGATTACGTATGGGAAATATTGAAACCGTGCTTTCCAGTAGTATCGCTGCTGTCTTTTTTGCAGCTTTTGTTGTTGCTGGAACTATGTGGTATGGTTCAGCAACTACCCCCATTGAATTATTTGGTCCCACTCGTTATCAATGGGATCAAGGATACTTCCAGCAAGAAATATATCGAAGAGTTGGTACTGGGATGTCTGAAAATCAAAGCTTATCCGAAGCTTGGTCTAAAATTCCTGAAAAATTAGCTTTTTATGATTACATCGGAAATAATCCCGCAAAGGGTGGATTGTTCAGAGCAGGCTCAATGGACAACGGGGATGGAATAGCTATTGGGTGGTTAGGACATCCTCTATTTAGAGATAAAGAAGGGCGTGAGCTTTTTGTACGTCGTATGCCTACTTTTTTTGAAACATTTCCGGTTGTTTTAGTAGATGGAGACGGAATTGTTAGAGCCGATGTTCCTTTTCGAAGGGCAGAATCGAAGTATAGTGTTGAACAAGTAGGTGTAACTGTTGAGTTCTATGGTGGTGAACTAAATGGGGTCAGTTATAGCGATCCTGCTACTGTGAAAAAATATGCTAGACGCGCACAATTGGGTGAAATTTTTGAATTAGATCGTGCTACTTTGAAATCCGATGGTGTTTTTCGTAGCAGTCCAAGGGGTTGGTTTACTTTTGGACATGCTTCGTTTGCCTTGCTCTTCTTCTTCGGACACATTTGGCATGGCTCTCGAACCTTGTTCAGAGATGTTTTTGCTGGTATTGATCCAGATTTAGACGCTCAGGTGGAATTTGGAGCATTCCAAAAACTTGGAGATCCAACTACAAAAAGACAAGTAGTTTGATACAACATTAATCTCTGATTTTTCGTCTCTATTTTCTTTTTGTAATTTGACATAGGGTACTGGGGACATCTTGATTTGAATCCCCACCTTTTCTTTGTCTTGACTCTTGCTCTTTTTTTATCCGGGAACGCTCTAAATAAACAGATATGGAAGCTATAATTGTAAACCACGATTGAATCTATGGAAGCATTAGTTTATACATTCCTCTTAGTATCAACTCTAGGAATAATTTTTTTCGCTATCTTTTTTCGAGAACCACCTAAAGTTCCAACTAAAAAGGTGAAATGATTTTTCATTATCTTAATTGAAGTAATGAGCCTCCCAAGATTGGGGGGCTCATTACTTCAACTAGTCCCCGTGTTCCTCGAATGGATCTCTTAGTTGTTGAGAGGGTTGCCCAAAAGCAGTATATAAGGCATACCCCGTAAAACTTACAAGTAAACCAGATATAGAGATGGCGACTAGGGTTGCTGTTTCCATTATTATATAATAATAAAAAAATAATAATTTCCAGACCACAATGGATCTATGATAAGATCATTTATTTACAACAGAATGGTATACAAAGTCAACAGATCTCAGTTAATACAAAAAAGGATTTATGGCTACACAAAGCGTTGAGGGGAGTTCTAGATCTGGTCCAAGACGAACTATTGTAGGGGATTTATTGAAACCATTGAATTCGGAATATGGTAAAGTAGCTCCAGGGTGGGGGACTACTCCTTTGATGGGTGTCGCAATGGCTCTATTTGCGGTATTCCTATCTATTATTTTGGAGATTTATAATTCTTCCGTTTTACTGGATGGAATTTCAATGAATTAGATTTACAAGAATCACTAAATTCTAGCTTTTCAATACAAAGTGAAGCATTTTGGTCTCGTTTTTTTAGCCCATTTTATGCTATTCTA